TGGTTTCTTGGTCACGACCAGCTAAAACGAAAGTTCCATTAAAGAGCGTTTCCACGTGGTAGAACCTCCTCAGGGAATATAAGATTTTCATGAGGCTGATCCTGAGCTGCCATCCATGCACGAATACCCTCATTTAAAAGAATATTTTTGGTGTAGAAAGTCTCAAATTCAGGATCTTCCGCTGCACGGATTTCCTGGGAAACGAAGTCATAGGCACGTAGGTTCAGAGCCAGGCCAACTACACCAATAGCACTCATCCATAAACCGGTGACGGGTACAAATAGCATAAAGAAATGTAACCAACGTTTATTGGAAAAAGCAACACCAAAGATTTGGGACCAAAAGCGGTTAGCAGTGACCATTGAATAAGTTTCTTCCGCTTGAGTTGGGTTAAAAGCTCGGAAGGTATTTGCACCATCACCATCTTCAAATAGAGTGTTTTCTACAGTAGCCCCATGAATAGCGCATAGCAGAGCCGCACCTAATACTCCGGCAACTCCCATCATATGAAAGGGGTTCAACGTCCAATTATGAAATCCTTGGAAGAAAAGGATGAATCGAAATATAGCTGCTACGCCAAAACTCGGTGCAAAGAACCAACCAGATTGTCCCAGTGGATAAATAAGGAATACGGAAACGAAAACTGCGATTGGACCAGAGAATGAAATTGCATTATAAGGCCGCAATTGAACAGACCGAGCAAGTTCAAATTGACGTAACATGAAACCTATTAGTGCAAAAGCCCCATGGAGAGCGACAAAAGTCCACAGACCGCCTAATTGACACCAACGAGTAAAATCTCCTTGTGCTTCCGGTCCCCATAGTAGTAACAAAGAGTGTGCTAAACTATTGGCAGGGGTGGAAACCGCCGCCGTTAAGAAATTGCAACCTTCCAAATAGGAACTAGCCAATCCATGGGTATACCAAGAAGTTACAAAAGTAGTCCCTGTAAACCAACCCCCTAAAGCGAAATAAGCACAAGGAAAGAGCAATAGGCCGGACCATCCTACAAAAACGAAACGGTCCCTTCGTAACCAGTCGTCCATAATATCAAATAGATCATTTTCTTCTTTAGTAACTCTACCAAGGGCTATAGTCATAGTGATCCTCCTATTCAATTACTTCAACCATTTCCGAGCACCTCATATTACTTCCAAGGCATATGATAGTTTGATTATCTGTGGACGATTTCTTTCTCGTTCAATGCCCTTTTTCAATGGTCTCGAAGATAGAAATTTTGCATTTTTATCTATGGGGTCACAACCGAAGTCGTGGTAAATCCATGAATTTGATTCATTTTTCTTATACTATAAAAATAAAGAAATAAACATTTTAATTCAGCATTATTCTATGATTCCTATTTGAAAGCCTATCTTTTAAGGAAAAAAAAAAAGAAAGATATTGAAAAGAAAAATTGACTTTCGAAATCCATTTTTATGCGTAACGGAAAAGAGTTGTGATTTCTTCTTATTCCTATAGAACGTCTAGTAACAAGAATATGAAATCGTAAATATAAATAGCGATAAATTCTTCCCTTGCGCAGTCTAAGTCTAAGGAAATACAAAAAATCCGCTTATACAACAATTTCATCCACGTCGAATTTATATATCAGAATAGCGGATAGAGGCATCATTCAAGGGGTCAGGTCTACTTACTTTATCTTTCTTTCCAATTTTATGGTGGGTTTGATAAGAATTTTTTTTTCTATAACCTGCTGGTTTTATTCTAACAAGTCCTATACGGAAATGCCCGCTGAAGAGAAAATATATCTATATCTGATTATCTCTCAGACTATATCGAATTTTAGAAAGAATAAACAAGAATTTTCCCCTTTTTTTTATTAACATTAAGAAAAAAGAATATAACTAAAATGGAATTGGCAATATAATTTTTATGCACTTTTGAAATGAAAAAAGTAAGGATTTTTTGTAATCGTTATTTCTTGCCTCTGTCATATCACGAAAACCTTTCGATTTGGAACGGGGAGAGATGGCTGAGTGGACTAAAGCGGCGGATTGCTAATCCGTTGTACAATTTTTTTGTACCGAGGGTTCGAATCCCTCTCTTTCCGCCCCCTCGGATCGTTTGGGACTTTCGAATTGTAAGGAATTCTAACCCCCGGATTTTCTCATAGATAAATGTACGAAATAAATCCAATTTGTAAGAAAAAATTCCCAAAAATTTTGGATTTTTACTCCTCACGTCCAGGATTACGTCCTGGGTCATTAGATAAGAATCCAAAGATAAAGAGGGAAACAAAGAATATCACTACTGTATAAACAAAGAGTTTGAGAGTAAGCATTACACAATCTCCAAGATTTTTTTTTAAGGAATAGATTACCCGTTTTTCCTTACCGCACAGATCCACTAGGATGGTTTTTTTTATTTTGACACCTAAAAAATGCAAAAATAAATTCTAAAAAAAAATTGCAAGAATTGCTTTATAATGAGCAGTCTTATCAATATCAAAAATTGGTTTAAGTATTGTTTGTGTGGGTACCTAAAGGTACCTGCTCAACGTAGGTGCAGGGGGTGGAAAGGCTTATCCAAATTTCTTGTTGCAGCTATACATTCAATGTAGAAGAATTTGAATTTTCGAATAGAAAGTTCATAATATAAGACTTCTTGGCTCTTCTACATTTTTTCATTTTTTGGAATGAATACATCATTCAATTTGGCAGACAGAACGGAATAGTAAAGATTTCATCGAAAACTTACAGCAGCTTGCCAAACAAAGGCTAATAGAAAAAAGAGTACAGGTATGACAGGCATAACATCCACGATTGGGTTGAAAATGGCATAAGCTTCGGGTAATTTGGCTAAGAAAAAACTAGTCGGATAAAGACCAGAATTAAAACAGATAGAGATTAAACTAAGTATATTAGGCATAACAAGCATTTCGTTCTTATAGAGTAGATAATTGGATTTTGATTGAGTTATTTTTTTAAGGGAAAAAGGAAAAGAAAAGGTGGATTCAAAACCCCTTTTTCTTCGGACTTTCCCAAACACAAAATACCTCCTTGTATTCGCATTCTCAAATGAGAATGGAAGAAATTCGACTTTCATATAATATCTTAATAGAATTCCATGTAATGATCAATGCATTTTTTGGATTCTATATTATCCGCATGTTTAGAATCCTAGCAAGAAAATATCCCTCATTTTTTAGGGAATTGAAGTGGGATTGACGAATAATATATAATAAAAATACTGTTTATTAGTGTTGTATAAAACGAAATGGGGCGTGGCCAAGTGGTAAGGCAGCGGGTTTTGGTCCCGTTATTCGGAGGTTCGAATCCTTCCGTCCCAGATTTTTTTCATGAAACGAAAGATAGAATCGTATTGTGTCCTGCACGACACAAAAGCTTATTAAAGAGAGTAATTATTTCTTATGAACTCTTAGATTAGATGCATTCTAAGGATTGTTTTTCTTTCTCAGAAAACAAAATAAAGTGTCAAGTCCAGTCAAATTCAATATCTTTTTTTTTCATTAAAAATTTTGGTCTGTCAGGCACATTCAGGATATGCTCCTACTACTCATTACTCATATGTGTATGTATTTTGAATATGTGTTTTGAAATTCGAACTTGTTAGATAAACTTTATGCTCCCTATCCATGAAATGGGAATTCTTACAGGATACACTTGACACCTGATGTGAAGAAAAGGGGGTTTCCATTCTACGGATAGATACTAGATTTTTCTCTTTTAGGCATTATCTGATTTGCAAATATCCTTTTCTAAATCAATGGAATGTGAGGATTAGAGATAAATTCATATATTCCGTTTACTCAACTTTGGAATTGATTGAAAACAAAAATTTATGAGGGAAAACACTGTATAAAAAATCATACTTTTATTGTTTGAAAGTTTTAGTTCTTTCTATTACCTAAAAGAAAGAATGCTATAAGTAAAAGCAAAGACCTTAATTTTACTTTATACTAATACGAATTTTTTTACTTCATTTTTTCTTTCTTTTGTTACTTCTGTTATTCCAGTTGAAGAACTATGAAAAGTTTATTAAGTAACAAAAAAATGCTAATCTTTTCATTGGCATAGTTTATTTGTTGGAGAAGAGTTGATTCTTCTCATTTCAGGATTGCTCATCTCGATTTTTCTGTTGAGCATGGAAATTCAATAATAAATAAGTCTTAAGCAAACTATTTTATTCCTCTTTTCAAACTATGTTTCATTCATATGATAGAATATGGGTTTTAATAAATTAGATCCTTGCGGATTCTTCCCCGCTAAATATTTATTTCTTTTATCCATATTTCTCCATAGATAGCAAGTTTGAACCATAAATAGCAAGTTTGAATTAGTATACAAAACCAATGACTATTCATGATTCCATCCATATTGGATCAATTCTCGATACCACTTTGCAATCAAATTAGAGGAATGTTATGGTAAAACTTCGTTTAAAACGATGTGGTAGAAAGCAACGTGCGACTTGAAGGAGATGATCGATTGTGGATTTTGCTATCCACCATTTTCCACAGTAATGAAAATGCTCTTGGCTCGACATAGTCTGTTCTATTTGTCCCGAACCAAATTTGCCCTGGGTTGTTTGTAAGTAAATAGTACACGATGGAGCTCGAGAAGACAGAATTTCTTTTTTATCAAGGGAAAGAATCTAGGGTTAGTGAAAACTAATAAATTAGGCCAACTTTGTCAGTCTATCCTTAATATAGAAATTGAAAGGTTAAAATAAGAAAAAGTCTAATTTAGGAGGATTGGAAAACTTTTTTTTTTGATTAAAAGTCTATTAGAATCAATCGTTCATATTCGATTTCTCTAGAAAAGGAAAATGCTTTATTGAAGGAAATAAGAAAAAAAGAAAGGGTATGTTGCTACTCTTTTGAAAGAAAAAAGAATAGGAATTCCCGAAGTAATGTCTAAACCCAAGGATTTCACAAATCAAAGATAAAGGATTCCGGAACAAGTAAACATAATTTTCAACCATCTCAACAATAGAATTAGATCAGAATAAGGAATAAAAGTCAATTTGTTCGAGATGAGATAAAGAAAAGAGTTTAGAGACGACTCAAAAATTTTTCAAGGATTTCTCTTTTGAATTCTGTCAGTCAAAATTAGCCAACTTGAGTTATGAGTATAAATGAAATTTGTTTTTTCTTCTATAAGGAAATTAATGCAAGTCATAGTCTAATTTCTATCTACTTGTATTATAGATAGAAATTCAAATCATTTTCTCGAGCCGTATGAGGAGAAAACCTCCTATACGTTTCTAGGGGGGGCATTGTTTATCTACATCTATCCCAATAAGCTGTCTATCGAATCGTTGCAATTGATGTTCGATCTCGAAGACAAGGAAGAGATCTTCAAAAAGTTGGTTTTTATGATCCGATAAAGAATCAAACTTGTTTAAATGTTCCAGCTATTCTCTATTTCCTTGAAAAAGGTGCTCAACCCACAAGAACTGTTTATGATATTTTAAGGAAAGCAGAATTCTTTAAAGATAAAGAAAGAACTTTGAGTTAATTGAAGAACTATAATGAATAAAAAATAAAAAAGTAATGGAGGGTCATTAATATCCCTTAATTATTTAGACACAATTTGCTTCTTTTTTAGTCCTATTTTTTTGCTGCATTTATGTCGTGCCAATCCAACAAAAGCCCTTATTTAATTTCCTTATTTGTATCTAATTGGTTTTCTTACCATTGTATTTCTATTGACAAAGGTCTATTGAACAGCTAGAATTTGTAGCTAGATAGGTCTCTTTATAGTCACCCCATATTAGGTATTTCTGTCTACACTTTGCTCAAATGATAGGGTTGCCCCCTCCTTGCATGTACTTTCATATAAGATTTTTCTATTTAAATGCAAAAAATAATAATTTTGCTATTATGACTGGGGCCGCTCCTTTTTTTTAACCTTAGTGAAATTTAACCGATCTGTTTATTTTGGTATTTGAGTGTTTTTAATGGGTGATAAAATCTTTCTTTTGATGTCTTGCTAATTCAATGTTTTGCTAGGAGCGTCTGGTGTAATTCTATCGATTTTTGGATTTCGATCGTATCTAAGATCCTATTTTATCTGGGTTGCTAACTCAATGGTAGAGTACTCGGCTTTTAAGTGCGACTATGATCTTTTACACATTTGGATGAAGCAACAAATTCGTCCAGACTCTTGGTAGAGTCTAGAAGACCACGACTGATCCTCAAAGGTAATGAATGGAAAAAATAGCATGTCGTAATAAAATAAATTTCTTTTTTTTTTTTGAATAAAAAAATTCCTATTTTCTAGGTCTAGTGAATAAATGGATAGAGCCCGGCTCTAATTCTGGTAAAATAAAAAGCAACGAGCTTAACTTCTTAATTGAAATGATTCCCCGATCTAATTAGACGTTAAAAATAGATTAGTGCCCGATGCGGGGAAAGGTTGGGTTTTTCTGTCGGTAGACCCTTTTATTTATTTTTTTTTAGGAATCCTAATTATTCTTGATTATGGATTGAAAAGGAATGTTATGAATTGAATGTGTAAAAGAAGCAGTATATTGATAAAGAGACTGTATTCCAAAGTCAAAAGAGCGATTGGCCTGCAAAAATAAAAGATTTGTTCTTTTTTTTTTTTTTAATTAGAACAAACATAAACTAATTAGATAGAAAAGGAGCAGAAAAAGATCTATGGATTAGACTCCCTTTCTTTTCAGGGTTTGTTTTAAAAAATGTAACACCCTGTTCTGACCATATTGCACTATGTATCATCATTTGATAAATCGAGAAATGCTTTTTTTCTCTGATTCAAGTAGAAATTCAAATGGCAAAATTCGAAGGGTATTCAGAAAAACAGAAATCTCGTCAACAATACTTTGTTTACCCACTTCTCTTTCAGGAATATATTTATGCATTTGCCCATGATTATGTATTAAATGGTTCCGAACCTGTGGAAATTATTGGTTGTAATAACAAGAAATTTAGTTCACTACTTGTGAAACGTTTAATTATTCGAATGTATCAGCAGAATTTTTGGATTAATTCGGTTAATCATCCTAACCAAGATCGATTGTTGGATCACAGCAATCATTTTTATTCGGAGTTTTATTCTCAGATTCTATCTGAGGGGTTTGCAATCGTTGTAGAAATCCCATTCTCGCGAGGACAACTATCTTGTCCGAAAGAAAAAGAAATACCAAAGTTTCAAAATTTACGATCTATTCATTCGATATTTCCCTTTTTTGAAGACAAATTTTTGCATTTACATTATCTATCACATATAGAAATACCCTATCCTATCCATTTTGAAATCTTGGTTCAACTCCTTGAATACCGGATCCAAGATGTTCCATCTTTGCATTTATTGCGATTCTTTCTCAACTATTATTCGAATTGGAATAGTCTTATTACTTCAATGAAATCCATTTTTCTTTTTTCAAAAGAAAATAAAAGACTATCTCGATTCCTATATAACTCTTATATATCAGAATATGAATTTTTCTTGTTGTTTCTTCGTAAACAATCTTCTTGCTTACGATTAACAT